AAAGGTTTGGTCGCATACTTGAAAAATAACCCAAAAAATAAAGGGAATGCTTGGATAATTGGTTTATATAAACCCTTCCTGGTTGAGACCAAACATAAGAATGACATTGCCATAAATTGACAAGATAATATTTCCACTTATTCATCAAAAGAGGGGTATCTTTCGAAGCCAGAATTGATTTTCCTTGATATCTAACATAATGCATAAAAGGATCCTTGAAGAACCATAAGATGGCGACCGTAAAATCATTTTCTACCGGATATTTTATCTTTTCATAGAAATGAATTTGCTCAAAAAAGATCCCATAAGAGGTTAATCGTAAATGAGAAGATTGATTACGAAGAAAAAGGAAGATGGATTCATATTCACATACATGAGAATTATATAGGAGCAAGAATAATCGTGGATTACTTTTTGAAAAAATAAATTTATTTGGAGTAATAAGACTATTCCTATTATAATACTCGTGAAGAAAGAGTCGTAATAAATGCAAAGAAGAGGGATCTTTCACCCAATAGCGAAGGGTTTGAACCAAGATTTCCAGATGAATGGGGTAGGGTATTAGTACATCTGATACATAATTTAAATGTGGGAATTTGTCCTCTAAAAAAGGAAATAGTGAATGAAGTGATCGTAAATTATAAGATTTTACAATTTCTGTTTCTGTCGCTTCTAAGGAAGATACTGATCGTAGGGAAAACGGAATTTCCACAATGACTGCAAATCCCTCCGATATTATTTGAGAATACAAATTTTTGTTGTACCCAAAAAATTTATTTTGGTTAGAATCATTAGCGGAAATAATCAAATGATTCTGTTGATACATTCGACTAATTAAACGTTTTATAATTAGTAAACTAGATTTATTGTCATAACCTACATTATCCAACAAAACGGATCTATTTAAACCATGATCATGAGCAAGTGCATAAATATACTCCCGAAAGATAAGTGGGTATAGGAAGTCATGTTGCTGATATCCATCTAGTTCGAAATATCCTTGAAATTCGTCCATTTTAAATTAGATTTGAACCAGAAAAGAAATAGGTGATTTATTGGGTTATCAAATGATACATAGTACGATACAGTCAAAACAAGGTATTATAGTACGATAAGAAAAGAATAGATACCTCGGAAACAAGTAAGACTCATCAACAGACTCTCTAACCTCTCTTTTTACATCTAATTGATTTATGTTCATTCTAGGGTAACAAGATGGTTCGAAGTCCTTTATTTTTTCAATCCAATCGCTCTTTTGATTTTGAAAAAAAAATCTTTATCAATATACTGCCTTCTTCTACACATTTATCTCTACCCTATAATGGGTAATAGTTAATAATTAGGACTCATAAGAAATTTTTAATCCACTCATGGGAAAAGTCTTTCCCGCATTAAGCACTAATATATTTTTAACGTCTAATTAGATCGGGCAATCAGTCAAAAATTAAGAACAGAAGCTCATTACTTTTTGTTTCCCTATAATTGGAACCATAGTTAGGCTCTACCCATTTATTCCCTCGACCAAATTTCTTTTTTATTTTATTACACGTCAAGAATTAAAATAAAGGTTTGGACCTATTCGTTAAGAATGAACTATTCTCAGAATTATCCATCGATACGACATGCTGCTTTTTCCATTCATTCCTTTCAGGATCAGTCGTGGTCTTACAAACTCTGCCGCTGGTATGGATGAATTTGTTGCTTCATACAAATGTGTAAAAGATGCTAGCCGCACTTAAAAGCCGAGTACTCTACCGTTGAGTTAGCAACCCAAATAAAATAATTAGAATGTGTAGATACAATCGGAATCCCAATAAATTAAAAAAAAAAATGGAATTGCACAACGCAATCAAAACCAATCAAAACATTAAAATAGCAAAAATTTTTTAATTTATAATTGATTATATTCTGAACATAATAAAAATGAACAGATCCGATGAAAATGCAAAAAATTATCAGATAAAAATAGGGATTATAGGAATTAAAGTAAAATATTTATAGAACGCCCCTTGTCTCTTATGTTATTGATTAATTAGTATATTTAATTAATTAGTATATAGATTTTTATTGTTTTAATCTTAATCAAAAAAAGACTTCTTGTATCACATAAAATCCAAGAGACCATTGTTTGACTGAAATAAATCTATGGGACGGAGATATAAATGGATCCTTTTATCCACGATCGGATTATATTTATTTGATACACTGTTGTCAATATGAATGTTGAGAAAAGAATACAAAAGAGAAAACAAATTAGAAATAGAACTAATATAATAATTCCAATTTCAATCGATTTTAATAAAAAAAACTAAGGACTTTTGTTGGATTGGCACTACATATATATAATATTTATATACAATATTGGGGGAAGAAGAAATTAAGGAAGATAGGGGGAAAAGTAGAAAAAAAATGAGGTTTAGTCAAAAGTCAAATAAACAAGTTTAATCCTTTGTGTTTTTTATTTGTTCTAGAGTTCCACCGAAAACCACCTCATTAAGAGTAATCTGAAAATTTTATATTTATAAACCCGATACTTCATTTATTATTTATTCACTTGATCTTTTTCTATCTATTTTATTGATATAAATCAAATTTGATAGAAATCAAATAGATTTTTGTCGTTATAAAAGACAACATTCTACTCTACAGTAACAATAATAAATTAAGTATGATATGAATATAAAAAAAGAGGAAATAGCAAAGAAACTAAAAGGTTATACAAAGCTATATACAAATCATCCGCATCTTCTTTTTTTATATTTCATTAATTTTATTTTGTTTGTTGATTAAGCCGAAGTTCCGTAAAAACTCCCGCCTTTTTTGAAATATCATGAACTGTTCCTGTAGGTTGAGCGCCTTTTTCAAGGAAATATAGAATAGCAGGAACATTTAAATAGATTTGATTCTTTATCGGATCATAAAAACCCACTTTACGAAGATCTCTTCCCTCTCGTCGGGATCGAACATCAATTGCAACGATTCGATAAATGGCTCATTGGGATAGATGAACAATACCCCCCCCTAGAAACGTATAAGAAGTTTTATCCTCGTACGGCTCAAGAAAATTCGAAATTATGATGATGTCTATATATAGAATTCGAATATAAAATATATCCATAAAATCATCAAATTAATTAGATTATTGATTTAAGTACTTTTTTTCTTATTTTTCCCAACCAAAAATGGTATTTGAAATTTGCACCCTCATAACTCAAGTTGAATAATTCTAAAATAACTCAAAAAAACCTTTTAGGTATTTCATTTATTGAGTGGTCTCTAACCCCTTTTTGTCTGTCTCCTTTAGAATCTATTTTTATTCTTCATTCTGATCTAGTTGTTGAGACAATTGAAAAGGGTATTTACTTGTTCCAGGATCTTTATCTTTGCCTTGAATCATTGGGTTTAGACATTACTTCGGTGATCTTTAAATCGTTTCAAAATGGCAGCAACATACCATTTTTGGGATTTATTTCTATCAAAGAATCATACGAATGGTTGATTCCTACACTTTACTTTTGATTTGATCGAAAGAGTTTTACCAATTTCAACAAATTTGACTTTTCAATTTTCTCGAATTGGATACTTTAGATTTATATCTCGAAAATATACTTACGAAGTTGTTACAATTTATTGATCGATACTAACCTTAGATTCTTGCCCTTGAGAATCAATACTTTCTACTCGAGCTCCATCGTGTACTATATTACATCACAACACTCAAAAAATGAGAGTTCCAGTGGAACAGAACAAATGATGTCGAGCCAAGAGCACTTTCATTCCTATATAAAATATAAAAAAATGGTGGATGTAAGAATCCACAGCTGATCATGTCCTTCAAGTCGCACGTTGCTTTCTACCACATCGTTTTAAACGAAGTTTTACCATAACATTCCTTCGGTTTGGAACCAGTATGTAATTGATTCGATTATGGAATCATGAATAATCATCGGTTCGGTCGGTACATAGTAATCTATACTTTTTTTATATATCAAGAATGGATAATTTATGAAGAAGTCTCCGCAAGAATTCAATCAATTTGACCCCATTTTTTATTCTTTATAATTATTTTTATTGTTTTTTATTATTTATAATTATAACTAACATAATACGAATAAATAAACACGAATAAACAAGTTATTTTGAATCCCTATCTTCATGATAGGATAAATTCAACAATTTAACACTTCTTCGAGTACCAAGAACTCATAAGCAATCATTCAAAAGATTTAATTGATTGAATAATTTACTACCTGATATCATTATTTTAATTTTGCATAAGGTTTTAGAGTAAAGACATTAGCTTTTTATCATCATTTTATCATCATAAGAGAGAGATAAATCCATATTGGATTAACCCCTCAATGATTACTAAAAAAAAGACTGATGTAAGGAAAGAGTGAAGATTTGGGTTGTTATTTTTTCATCTTTCATATTGAAAAATAGTAATATTTTACAAATCACAAATAGATTAAATTTAATATGCGTGTTATTTGAACTAGATTCAATTTGTGAAAAAGATATGATTCAGATTTCATATTAAAACAAAAAGAAACAAGAATAACATTCTCTACCAATTCTATACCAATATTATACTCTTAAACGGAAGACTGTTGGAAAAGACAATCTTTATTTTGATATATTTTATTATGATATAGATAGATATTTTATTATCTATTAAAAAAAAAAAAAAGAAAATGATCATGGGTCAGGTATGCTCTGGGACGGAAGGATTCGAACCTCCGAATAGCGGGACCAAAACCCGTTGCCTTACCACTTGGCCACGCCCCATTTCTAGTCGACACTAATAAACACTAATAGTAGTACTGGTTGTTCGTCAACTCCAGTGTAAATATCTATAAAATAGATTACTAGAATTTTTATACATGCCGACATAGAATTAAACTTAATTTATTGATCATTACATATAATTCAATTAAGATATTGTATGAAAGTATGATTTATTCTATTCTCTTTTGATTTGAGAATTGAAGGGTTTTTGA